GATGGGAGTCTTTGGGCTAGGATGCTAAAGAGATATCTATGAGACTCATTCGGCTCACAAGAAGTTTTCCTTTATCATATATTCTTTTGTTATCAAAGCTTCGGAGTTCTATTCCTTCTTTCGCATTGTCTTTTTCAATGGAAAGTAAGCACTATTCTAAGATGCTACGAATGGAAAAAAAGTATCTTGAAATAGTCGATTTAGTAGCCTACTTTGACCCACTTCCTTAGCTACCGAGCTTCAAACCCCTAATATGACATTGAACTGACTGACTTACTTGCTTAACGCGTCTGTTCTGTCTGGAAAGCCAAAGACTAACATAGGTGCTTCCTATACCGAACATTCATGAATACAGATTGAGAGAGATGGTGGCCCAAACCTAGGCTGTGACGCTTCCTCTTGAGTACACAATTCAGACTTGAAGTTCGTTTACACAGTACGAGAAAGACAATTATAAAGAATGGGACTTTCAGAAACTTTTTTAGATTCTATTCTTTAATATAGCATCAACATGACAATAACATTAGAAAGTGAGATTGGCATTCATCCATCAATCGGGACTAGTCTTTATTACTTTATAAAATCAAATCAAAGTTTTTGAAATAAGTCCACATATAAGGGGAGCAAGCGGAGGCTCGAAAGCCGGAGCGCGCCTTAGTGATGGAGGGGATTCGCGCCGGATGGAACAAGGCGCTTTGAACCATAGACTACTGTTGCTGGAATGAAGGACCGCTCCGGAACATAATTATGCTGCTTGCTGGGCCCTGATGGTGGAACTGGCATTTTTGGGGGGAAGAAAGCGGCCCCCTTTTTCGGCGGAGTGGGCAGCATCGCTTTCTGTCGTGTAGCCGTGATGCCATTTAGAAAGAAGAGACCAAGAAAAAGAAAAAGCAGTATTTTGCAGATTCTTGACATCACTGGAAAAGAAGTTGAGCTGTAGGCATCAAGGTAAGGGACCGAGATTATATACTGCTGCAGAAGCGGAATCGAAAGGCTTGGTTGAAAGGTAAGGATAGCGTGATTGGCCGATTGGTTGGAAGGTATGCATAGCATGATTGACTGCTTGCGGGTCGATCATGGACCACAGCTACTTGGGTAGAGACCGCTGAACATTATTTTGATGTGATGGGCTCGGATCCTTTGCATGATTTCATGTGAGGAGCCACCTTTGACGGGCTTTTCATTTGGATAGATCCAGTGGGCCTTCTTGCATGGACTTGGGCTTGCTTTGATGAGGGGTAGGCTTGTTGAATTGAAGGCATACCGCACACTGCTTCAAATAGAAAGATATTGGTTGAATCTCAAAGCCTCGCCAGAAGACGTTCCACAAAAGCATTATTTCATCTTGTTCCTTGAGCAATTGAGGAAGCGAAGCGGGCTGCTTGTCTTGCCTCGAGCCCATAAGAGAAGTACAAAATGGACTAGGATGGTGCTGTTCTGCTTAAAACTAGGCTAGGAAATGGGCCTAACTCCACTCGGATGAGAGAGCTTCCTATAGGTTGAAAGGCCCCTCACGGAAGGAGCATTTCCTCAATCTCTAGGAGCTCGAAACCTTGCAAGCGGGAAAGCTTCTATCTCTTATAGAGAATAAACATAGGGGAAAGAGAACTACAAGAAGTCTACAACCTTACTAATAACTAAGAAAGGTGCTTTCCTTTACTAATGCAAGACTCCTCTCATTCTCAAAGTCGCTGTCTCCGTCCCGCTATTCCTGCTTCTGGAATAGAGTAAGCTTCTCTTCTTTCGCTGCCTCTGCCTCTCCTCTGGTTTAGAACCCCCAAATCCACAATGACAATGATTGCTTCAAGGTCCACCTCTTAATAGAAGACCCGATCCATCTTCTCTTGAATCTCGACATTTCATCCAAAGAATAGAAAATGGTTAACACATGCCGATTGGAGAACGTATTCCCTTCCCAGCTATTAGTGAAACAGGGGCCATCACTCTAATACGAATCGAAAGAATCACTATCGGGTTTGGTACCAACCAAGATTATCGTGGTTGAAATACCATCAATTTTGAATAGTTATTAGAGCTTCTAATTAAGTCGATTAAAATAATCTTCTGATTCAATCAGTCTTATCTCGTTCATGCTCCTCACCTGAGAAGCATTTCACTAACCACCTGAGGAGCAGTAACAAGTACCTCCCTTGGGGTCGGGTAGCTACAGTCACACACAGTTCCTGTACACAGTAAGACAGTAGCAGCAGTAGCTACTGTAGCGTAAGACAGTTACTCTCACAAGTATGGTTTAAACAATGTTCTATCGGTTTGACCAGGTTTAACAAGTTTGAAACATAGGGTAGATGGTCTAGCTACCCAACTGTAGCTGCAGTAGCTACACTGTACCTCCTTAGCCGGTAGCCAGTAGCCAGTGGGTAGGAAACCTTGCCCGCCAACTAAAAAGAGCGATTGAGAGTGGATTTCAGGTTCGATAGTGTCGAGAAGGTATTAGCCACCGGTGACCGTACTTTCGTAAAAGCACCATCGGGCGGTGGTTCCTCTTCTCTTCTTCCTCTTGAACCTCGAACAAAAAAAAGATATCGCCATCAGCTCGACTAAGAGTTCCGAATCAAAAAAGTCAACTGAACTTTACTTAAGACGAAGGAACCGAGTGCCAAAAAAAACCGGTTTCGCTTCAAACTACTAGTAATTAAGACTAAAAGTAAGGAAGTCCTTGGCCTGCGTTCATTATACCTACCCCTTTTTAAAGAACTTGATTTCAATCTCAACAAAGAAATGAAAGCATAACTCTTTGCTTGTTGTCCTCTTACTTACTCAATTGTGGAGGTATCTCGGGTGTCTGATCCGATCAGTCTCGTGATGAAGAGAATTCCGATCTTCCACTAAGAAAGGTCTCGTCACGACAACTCAATTTGTCCGGTAAACTACTAGGGGCTCCCCATGATTTAGTAAAAGGGAGGGGAGATTTGCTCCTCATCCGGGGGTTCATTTCATTCATTATGAACTAAAAAAGGTCTTAAAAACTTCATAGAATTCAGGATCGGCCATTTCATTTGTGCTTTCAGCAAGTAGGCGACGCGAATCTATTTCTATGCTTCAATCGGCTACCAATTGCTTGGATGCGTTTGAAGCCTCGAGATGACTTGCAGAAAAAAAGCTTTCTAGGTTTGTCTTCTGTCTCCGTAATAAATGGTCCATTTATTGATGGGCGAACGACGGGGATTGAACCCGCGCGTGGTGGATTCACAATCCACTGCCTTGATCCACTTGGCTACATCCGCCCCTACCCCCGCACAGGTTTCAGTCTCTATCTACGATCAGACCCTTTCTGAACTCCCCTATGACCGCTATCAAAGAGAAGCTTTTTCTTATACTATAGTTGCAAGTCTATTGTTCTCTTTCCGAATTAGGTGAAACAAAGCTTCAAACAAAGAGGTTGGGCTGTTCACTTCATTGATTTGACTTCACTTTACTTAAGATTAAAGAGAGGGGCCGGGCGGGCAGTAAAGGCTCATTTAGTAGACAGCGAGCGAGCAGCAAGCACCTACTCCTATCAAAATGAAAAGCAGCAAGCTGAACTTGAATTGAAGAAGCGAGCCTCTATCAGAGAAAGGAAAGCCGTTGCGCGTTAGCGCATCCGTTTTCTTGCTCGTTAGCGCCCTTCCTTCAGCTGGCTTCGCCTTATCTATTCATCTCTTTTTTCAAATGGAGATTTAGGGATCTCTCTTGTTCATAGATCTTGAAACCAGACCTATCCCCGGAAGAACCAACACTTAAAGGGTGTAAGCAACGGAAGGTTCTCACCCTGTCCCCGACATTGTTCTCCGACGATGTCCCCTGGGCGAAAGGGGACACCATTCTCTTTCTTTCTTCAATCGTTCCGATCAGGACAAGTGGGTTGGTTCGTTTCGTCCTCCTATCTACGCAATTCTCTGTCTTCGTTCGTGATCATGTTGGGCGAAAGGTAGTTGTAGAGGAGCGGCTGTGAAAAAAGGGCTCTTCCCCCTTTCCATTGAAGTAGGGAGGGCTTCCTTCCCCGCCATTCCGGCCTATTATTGATAGGGATTTTACCGATGCTGAAGGTAGCTTGCTTACCAAGCCACCCACTTGAGAAGCTGGTCGCTAGAAAGAAGCGACGAGGGAGCGAAGCTGTCTACGAAGCTTTGCTTCTCCCCCTGTAGTCGTAATACTCGGCTCGTCGCTACTTTGATTCAAAAGGTAACCGGTGGTTCCCGACTTTCTCTGGTTTCCGTAACCGTAACCATTTTTCCGATTACATAAACCTTTTTTTTGAATAGCGATACGCTCTAAAAAAAGTGAAGGATAAGCAACCATTCTAGAAGCGGTAGCTTCCCGCCTCCTTCATTCCTACTGCCTCCTTCGGTGAGAAGTTCCCTTCCTTTTTCTTTTTATAAAAAAAATGACTGATTGGTCTGCTCAGCAAACGCACAAAGTGGACCGCTGTTTGGCTGACCCCCTTCCTCCCATTCGGGTTGGGTTGACCCAGAAGTACAGTAAGAAGGAATGGAACCGCTTGAGAGTCGTCTGAAGTTCACACTTGGGTAAAGACGACTGACTTTGGAAACGGAACACGAACCAATTTCAGCTATTCCGGCTTCTTATTGAGCGTAGCGAAATCAAGGTTTATGAGAAAGTCAGCGAAGTTTCTATGATGTTCTACCTTTGCGTAGTCTCGGTCCACAGTGACAGTGGAAGGCTCCGCACCTGAGCCTCGTTAGACTCAGCAGAAGTGTAAGGTGTAAGTGAAGAGAATAGAAGAGATGAAGTCCGCCCCTTAGCCTAGTCTATATCCACAGCTGACGCAACTCCGTACCGACGTCTCACTACTACTTAATTAATTAATTAACGGCTAAACTTTTTCATAACCTGAGCTTTCCTTAACCGGTTGACCTTACTTCGTAACCTTAGCCTCCCTTTCTTTATAGTTCGACTAAGTGACTTCGTAACCGAAACCTACTTTTTTCTTACTGTAGCATAGGCCTTCGCCACTTCAAACGGGCGCTTCGCCCCTCTTT